TTAAAGGAATAATGGGAACTATTGTATCAAGCTTTTTCAAAAAATTTTCTATTATAAATGAATTTTCCAGCATTTGACTCCGTACCGCTGAAGGATATAGCCGGACTTTTGAAAAATAGGCCAAAAAGTAAAATGAATGCTCGGATAATTGGTTTATATGGATCCTTCCTGGTTGAGACCAAACACAAAAATGACATTGCCATAAATGGATAAGATAGTATTTCCATTTATTGATCAAAAGAGGCGTATTCTTTGAAGCCAGGATGGATTTTCCTTGATATCTAACATAATGAATGAAAGGGTCCTTGAGGACCCATAAGGTAGACGGAAAATCATTAGCAAAGACTTCTACAAGATGCTCTCTTTTTCCATAGAAATATACTCGCTCAAAAAGAACTCCAGAAGATGTTAATCGTAAATGAGACGATTTGTTACGGAGAAAAAGGAAGATAGATTCGTATTCACATACATAAAAATGATATAGGACCAAGAAAAATCTCGGATTCCTTTTTGAATTTGAAAAAGTAGAAATCGATTTTTTTGGAGTAATAAGACTATTCCAATTACAATACTCGTAAAGAAAGAGCCTTAATAAATGAAAAGAAGAGGCATCTTTCACCCAGTAGCGAAGGCTTTGAACCAATATTTCCAGATGGATAGAATAGGGTATTCGGACATCTGACACATAATTTAAATATGGAAATTTATCCTCGAAGAAAGGAAATATTGAATGAATTGATCGTAATTTATAAGATTTTACGATTTTTTCCTCTTCTAAGGATAATTGTAAGGAAAATGGAATTTCCACAATGATGGCAAACCCCTCCGATATGATTTGAGAATACAAATTCGTGTTGTACCCCAACAATTTATTTTTGTTAGAATCATTAGCAAAAATAATCAAATGATTCTGTTGATACATTCGAGTAATTAAACGTTTTACAATTAGTAAACTAGATTTATTGTCATAACCCACATTTTCCACCAAAATGGAACTATTTAAACCATGATCATAAGCAAGTGTATAAATATACTCCCGAAAAAAAAGTGGGTATAGGAAATCATGTTGGCGAGATCTATCTAGTTCGAAATATATTGGAGATTCCCCCATTTGTGAAATTCAAAAATAAGACTTAGCCGGGGAATAAGAGATTTATTGGGTTATCAAATGATACATAGTGCGATACAGTCAAAACAGGACATTCTATCTATTATTCTTATTTCTATTATTATATAGAATAAAATACAAAATATAGAATAAAATACAAATAGATACCTAGAAAAAGAAAACAAGTAAGACTCATCAACGGACTCTCTCTCCTTGCTTTTTCCATCTAATTGTTTTATGCTCACTCTAGGATAACAAGAAAGTTAGAAATCCTTTATTTTCTCAACCCAATCGCTCTTTTGATTTTGGAAAAAAAAAAATATCTTTATCAATATACTCTTTCTTCTACACATTTATCTCCACCCCATACCATAATAGAATGGGGAATAGCTAATAGTTAGGACTCCTAACAAAAAAAAAGAAATAATCCATTCATGGGAAAAGCTTTTCCCGCATCAAGCACTAATTGATTTTTAACATATAATTAGACGGGTTAATCATTCAAATTCAAAAATGAAAGCTCGTTGCTTTTTGTTTCCCTATAATTGGAGCCGCCAAGCTCTATCCATTTATAAATTCAACCCAACTTTGAATTTTTTTTTTCCGAGCCAAGAATTGAAACAAGGGTTTTGGTCAGATCCAATAAGAAAAAAAAAAATTCTTAGAATTCTCCAGTGATACGACATGCTGCTTTTTCCATTCATTCCTTTCTGGATCAGTCGTGGTCTTACAAACTCTACCGATGATATGGACGAATCCATTGCTTCATAGAAATGTGTAAAAAATCGAGTCGCACTTAAAAGCCGAGTACTCTACCATTGAGTTAGCAACCCTAATAAACTGTTAGAAAAGAAACTAATCTAATATCTAAGAAATATAAATAATAAATATAAAGAAAATAAGAAATGAAAGAAATATAGGGTGTGTAGATCCAATTGAAATAAAAAAAAAAGAAAATCCTATGGAACGGGGAAATAAATAGATCCGTTTATTCACGATCGGATTATATTTGTTTGATACACTGTTGTCAATATTAATAAAGAATACAATGGAAAAAACAAGAAAACAAAAATAAAAAATGATAATAAATATAGAATTTCTAAAAAATAGAATAAAAATAATTGCAATTGAAAAATGAAAAAAAAAAAAAGTTTGTAAAAAAAAAAAATTGGATTGGATATGAATAGAGCAAGAGAGCGGGGGGATAAGAAAGAAAAGGGTTATATAAATCTATATACAAGTCATCCACACCCTATTTTTTTTTTTTTTTTTTATTTCATTAATTTAATTTCGTTTGTTGATTAAGGCAAAGTTCCATAGAAACACCCGCCCTTTTTGAAATATCCTGAACAGTTCCTGTAGGTTGAGCGCCTTTTTCAAGGAAATCTAGAATAACAGGAATATTTAAATGGGTTTGATTCTTTATCGGATCATAGAAACCCACTTTCCGAAGATCTCTTCCCTCTCTTCGGGATCGGACATCAATTGCAACGATTCGATAAACGGCTCATTGGGATAGATATAGATAAACAATACACCCCCCTAGAAAACGTATAAGAAGTTTTATCCTCGTACGGCTCGAGAAAATTAGAAATTATGTCTATGTATAGAATTATGATGTCAAATAGATCCATAAAATCATCAAATCAATTAGACTATATTTTTTTCTTTACCAAAAAAAAATAACTTGTATTCGCAACCTCATAACTCAAGTTTGGATAATTCTTAAATAACTCAAAAACCTTTAGGTATTTCATTTATTGAGCGGTCTCTATCCCCTTTTCTTGTTCTTGTCTGTCTCCTTTCGCGAATCTATTTTTTTTTTTTCTTCATTCTAATCTAATAGAGTTGTTGAGACAATTGAAAATGGTATTTACTTGTTCCAGGATCCTTTCGCTTTTCCTTGAATCATTGGGTTTAGACATTACTTCGGGGATCTTTTATCATTTAAAAAGATGGCAGCAACATACCATTTTTTTTTTTTTTTCTGTCAAAGAATTATACAAATAGATGGTTGATTCCCGCAGATACATTTTTGATCGAAATAGTTTAACCAATTCCAACAAATTTTACTTTTGAAAATGACTCGAATTGGATCCTTTCAATTTCTATATCGAAAATGTACTTACGAAGTTGTTCTAAACTTATTAATTTTCACTAACCATAGATCCTTGCTCCTGAGAAATAAATCAACTTGAGCTCCATCATGTACTATTTAGATCATCAATCCCTCTCCCCTCCTCAAAAACGGAGTTTTTGTGGAACAGAACAAACGATGTCAAGCCAAGAGCATCCTCGTTTCGATTTCTATAAAAAAAATGGTGGATGTAAGAATCCACAACTAATCGAATCATGTCTTTCAAGTCGCACGTTGCTTTTTACCACATCGTTTCAAACGAAGTTTTACCATAACATTCCTTTCCTTTGGAGCCGGTATGGAATTGATTCCATTATGAAATAATGAATAGTCATTGATTCAATCAATACAGAGTAATCTATACTTTTATGAAAAAATTATTTCGAAAGTACTTCTAAAGTAAAAGTCTCAACCAAAATTCAAATTAAGAATTTTAAATATTATATTAAAATATTGAAATTCTATTCAAAATAAGTTTTTTTTTTTGAATCTGGATCTTCAAAGTGACGCGATTTGGAGACGAATCATAAAAAAAAAAGAAGGAGGAATAACATTCTACCCAATATTATATACTCTTAAACGGAAGGGTTATCAAAAAAAGAAAATTTGGATTGTGATATACAATTTGTATTCTGATATGATATATAGGATACATGAATATGCTCTGGGACGGAAGGATTCGAACCTCCGAATAGCGGGACCAAAACCCGTTGCCTTACCGCTTGGCCACGCCCCATTTCTATTTCGATTCGACACTAATAAACACTAATATTGATATTGGTTATTGTTATTCGTCAATTCCAGTCCAAATATCTAAATACCTATAGAAGAAATTGTTGCTAGGATTTTGATATATGAAGATATAGAATTAGACTCAAATTATTGATCATTATATAGAATTCAATTAAGATATTGTATGAAAATATGATTTCTTCTATTTTTTATTTCAGAACCAAAAGATTTTGAATTGGGCAAGTTCAAATAGATTTTTAGGGTCTACTTTTCATTTTTTTTTTTTTTGAATTTAGAATTCATTTTCATTTTATAGAAATTTGATATTCTATATTATATTTATATAAAAATGAATACTAATTAAAACGAATTAAATTAATATTTCAAATTGAAATTAATATTTAAAATATTAAAAATTAAAAATATTCTATATTAATATTATATTCTATATATATTATAATAGAACTATAACTAATATAATATAATATATAACTAATATAAAAATTAAAAATATTCTATATTAATATTATATTCTATATATATTATAATAGAACTATAACTAATATAATATAATATATAACTAATATAATAAAGCTCATTTGAATTGAAAACTCAATTTAATTCACAACACAAAAAGAAAAAATACAATTATCTTAAAGAACAAAATTTTTGTTATGCTTAATATCTTTAGTTTGGTCTGTATTTATATTAACTCTGCCCTTTATTCAAGTAGTTTTTTCTTCGCGAAATTGCCCGAAGCCTACGCTTTTTTGAATCCAATTGTAGATATTATGCCAGTAATACCTCTACTCTTTTTTCTCTTAGCTTTTGTCTGGCAAGCTGCTGTAAGTTTTCGATGATATCCTTAATTTGAATACTGTCCTAGAAAAATTCTAACATTTTAGCAATTGATAAGATCAGACAAGTCTTACAGTATGAATCCTTTCTATTTCTCGAAATCACTTCATTTCTTAGTGTCAAAAGAAACATAATGTGTAGTCTAGGAGAATCTTTCTCTTTTTTTTTTTTATGATCTTGGAGATTGTGCAATGCTTACTCTAAAACTATTTGTTTACACGGTAGTAATATTCTTTGTTTCTCTTTTCATTTTTGGATTCCTATCTAACGACCCAGGACGTAATCCGGGACGGGAAGAATAAAAAATAAGATTTTTTGTTTTTGGTGTTTTCCTAAATTGTGCTTGATTTTGAAATATTCTTTGATCTATTTTACATCAAAATAAAAAAAATCAAACAAAGAAAGAAAAAAAAGGGTTCCATAAATTCAAACAAACGATAAATAAAATACCAAATCATGGACGGAAAGAGAGGGATTCGAACCCTCGGTACGAAAAATCCGTACAACGGATTAGCAATCCGACGCTTTAGTCCACTCAGCCATCTCTCCTCAATTGAAAAAATAGAATTCCTAATGTTACATTACACAAACAAAAAGTAGGGCTTAAGCCCTACTTTCTATCTTATCTCTCTTTGACTTAGGATATTTGATTCTATTATAGATATATTTATTTCTATAATATCTATTAATATAATAAAAAGAAAAATGAATAAAAAAAAAAAAAAAGAATTTGATATTCATAATTTATATTATTAATTGTTATATTCTAATATTATCTATATCATCTAATCTATATAAATAATAAAAAGAAATATATATTATATATTGATTATATATTGATTATTTTATTTTAATTTTCTACAGCAGCCCGGCCAGGTCAGTACCTAGCCGGGCCTTTTTTGTTCCCATGAATGCTGGAAAAATGTCATTTCTTATTTTCCTTTTTTTTTTTTCAGTAAAGTAACTGAAAAAAAAAAAGAACGGAACTATGGATTCTTGCACAGTACATCTTTATGTTATGGCTTAAGCAGTTTTGTCGAGATGTATCGGTCAAAACACCTTCAGCAAAACAAAATCCAAAAATGAAATGAGTCCCCTTTTCTTAAATTTTATTAATTTCATTGGGTCCACTTTCGGAAACATGTCAAAACTCTAATTTTCATAATTCTTTTATGATCCTATTTCTTAATTCCGACTGATTCCCTTGTTCTCAACAACAACAATTCGACAAAAGGTCCATTTATATACAATAATCGCATTGGAGCGGGTATAGTTTAGTGGTAAAAGTGTGATTCGTTCTAGTGGCCCCTTAATAGTTAAGGGGTCCTTCGTTTGATTCATATTCCGATCAAAAACTTTGTTTCTAAAAAGGGTTTAATCCTTTACCTCTTAACGAACAATTCGAGGAATAATATACATTATCGTAATTTGTATTCAAATCAACTAGAAATTAAATTGACAAATTTGAAATTACGAAACATAAGTTTTTTTTTGTTATTTTAAACAATACTCTCAATTTTTTGAGTATGAGTAAAGGATCCATGGAAAAAGATATCGAGAGTGTATTTCCAATCGTAACTAAATCTTCAATTTTTTGATTTGTTTTATTTGTATATAGTAGATAGTATCGGATAAATTGAAGCAAAATAGCTATTAAACGATTACTTTAGTTTACTAGAGACATCGACATATTTTATTTAGTTTAGCTCGATGGAAAAAAATGCTTTTCCTAAGGATTCTCTTAAATAGAAATAGAGAACGAAGTAAATAGAAAAAAAAAAAAGATTGTTATAATCCTCCTCTTCTATAAGGATCATCTAAAAAGCGGGATGTTTTTAAATGCATTCAAACAGAAAGGCTGACATAGATGTTATGGGTCGAATTTTTTTTGTTTTGTTCACGTCTTCCATAAAGGAGCCGAATAAAACCAAAGTTTCACGTTCGGTTTTGAATTAGAGGCGTCAAAAATGATGAATCAACGTCGACTATAACCCCTAGCCTTCCAAGCTAACGATGCGGGTTCGATTCCCGCTACCCGCTTCTATTTCTATATTATTTTTCTATTCTATTATATATATATAGATATATTATATATAGATAGATATATAATATAGATAGATATATAGAAAAATAGATAGATATATAGAAAAATAGATAGATATATAGAAAATATTATTATGTTATATTATTTTTAATTCAAATATAAAAATTCAAATATAAATTTCTTTTTTTTTTTAGTTATTTGTTTATTTTTATTGAATATATTTAATTATATTTATATTTCTTAATATTTTTTGAATATTTTGATTTTCCCTTTCTTTTTTTTATCTAATCTTTTTAATACTAATCTAATAGTGATTTCATTTTGAAATCATTATTCAAAAATTAATTTGAATTAATAATTCAATTAATTATTAATTCTATTATTAGTTAAATAGAATTCTAATTAACTAATTAACTAATGGAAATGCAATTCATCATTAATTCATCATTAAATTGAATCCATAATCCCAGGAATTGCCTAACATATTCTTTTTTCCAAATAGAACAATAAATTGTAATGAAAAGAAAAGCGTCCATTGTCTAATGGATAGGACAGAGGTCTTCTAAACCTTTGGTATAGGTTCAAATCCTATTGGACGCAAATTATTTGCATATAATATAT